ATTCTCGATAGGCTGGCAAAAAAAAGACAACAAAAAGGAGAATTCGGAATTCATTGATTCTCACCTCCCAGTTATTTGGTTTGTAAGATACTTATTTCATACGAGCCGAAACAAAAACAATAGGATGAACCAAGAGAGTTCTGTATCATAAAGTTTTACTTCGTTTTGTATGACGCACATTACTATTACTTAGAAGATTTTAGTTTTAGAAAGCTATGTGGATAGGAATTAATAAATCAAATATGAAATCAAATACAAAGAAATGAAAGGGTATATAATTCTATTTGTTTGGATCTGAACTGAATCTTGTCTATTAACTATTTAATTCGACCCATCTATTTTATAGATGGGGTATATCTCGTCAAGATGAATAAAAAAAAAGATGGATTCTTGGTTAAACTATGCTATAAATAAACTAAAAAAATATGGATGCTAATTCATATTAATTAATTTATGGAAAACAAACTAGACCAATTTAATCATGTGTCAGGAACCAGATTTGAACTGGTGACACGAGGATTTTCAGTCCTCTGCTCTACCAGCTGAGCTATCCCGACCAGTCCCAATGTAGCATCCTTATTTTATTAGAGGATGGAGTCTTTGTCAATTAACAGTACGCAAGAAGGTTACAAAGTTTTATCTAGGTCCTAGAAGCTCTTGGGTCTTAAAAAACTTTATAAATTTCAGTATGAAGAATGGTACCGATTTCGTTCAAATCGAGTTTTTTTATCAAAGATGTTCATTTCTATATACTATTATATACTAGTAAACATTTCTGCCCAGATCTATTTCTAAACGAATCAACTACGAATAGAATATAGAATAGGGCGGGTACATCAGGAATTTTCAACCTCTAACAAAACAAAAAGGTGGGGTCGGGGAGGTCAAATAGGCTTTTTGGGGATAGAGGGACTTGAACCCTCACGATTTTAAAAGTCGACGGATTTTCCTCTCACTCTAAATTTCATTGTTGTCGGCATTGACATGCAGAAGGGGACTCTCTCTTTATTCTCGTCCGATTAATCAAATCATTTCGTGAAAAGATCGACAGGCTGTGGGTGAATCATTTGATACAGTTTGTATATACCTTTCTTTTTCATCCTTTCGGAATTTTTGGTGAAAAGGTTTCTTTACCAACGCAATCAACTCCATTTGTTAGAACAGCTTCCGTTGAGTCTCTGCACCTATCCTTTTTTTTCTTTCTGAGCCTTTCTTTTTCTTTTTTATAGGATTTGGCTCAGGATTGCCCCTTTTATTAATTCCAGGGTTTCTCTGAATTTGAAAATTAGCACTTAGTAGGTTTCCATACCAAGGCTCAATCCAATTAAGTCCGTAGCGTCTACCAATTTCGCCATATCCCCCCTTTTCTTTTGTAGTAGTTTATTCTAAGGTCGCTCCGCCTTTTCTTTTATTTCTACTAGAACCCTTGAGTTAATTAGATCCTGAATTGATTAGATACGGATTCCTATCCCGAAAAAGTGTTTTCTTCTCTTTGATTTCTTACCATACCAATCCTCGCTAGGAAACCCTTCTTCGATTTGGTCCAACTAAGACTAACTAAGATTTTATCATTTCTGTATACACAATTCAATATAGATTGATATATATAAGATATATATATCTTTATCTGCCACTCTTCCCGGAACCTTTTGCATACTTGAACGGTCGATTTTTTGTTTTCTTAATTTCCGCATTTACAACTTATATCCTTATGAATGAAAGCGGAAGAATGTCTCATTAGCTAGAACGAATCATTCCTAGATAATATAGAATCAAATAGAAATAATATATATAAAAAAAATCGCTAGAAAATAGAACTAATTTAATTAGTGATAAATATTGATACTACTAGAATAATACTAGAATTGTATTCTATAATAATACATATTTATTCGTGATAAAGAAATGAAACTTCTAAATTTTTGATCATTCTATTAATTGTTATGTTCTATAAATATTCAAGATTGATTTGATTTTTAGTTAGTGAAATTTGAGTTAAAATTTGATATTCTATTCTTTTATCTAGGATTGGATTCTGATTAGATACTAAAAAAATTTTAGTAAAAAAGATACTAATACTTTACTTTAATGGATTGGTATTTTATTGAATTCCTATTCATAGAAACTAAATGTTATGTGAGCCCGCTTAGCTCAGAGGTTAGAGCATCGCATTTGTAATGCGATGGTCATCGGTTCGATTCCGATAGCCGGCTTTTCCTATTTATTAAACTTTTCCACGATTGAGAATGCCCCTTTGAAATTCAAAAATGTTGAAAGGGTAAAGGGTATCGTCCACCCTTCCAAATACAAAAATTAGAAATTTCTATAAAAGCTTACAACTCTAACTCTGTCAGGTGCCAGGAAAAAGAATCCTTTTCCTATAATAGACATTCGAAAGGGGTCTGTATATTTATCCAATTAATCTCATTCTCTTTTAGAGTACACAAGTACGCTGATTGAGTAAACCCCCTTTCATTTAGTTCCGTTTTAGTTTAGAGTT